AAACCGAAATTAACCGGGGGGGGGAATATAGGAGCTTAGTTAGATCATGAATTAGAATTAGTATGTCCATCAAGCATGGAAAGTATGTCCACGGAGCATTAATGGAACATGCAACGGGAGAACTTAACCCAAGTCCAGCTACAGTTATAGGTCTGGGACGGAGCCTCTGACGGCTAATGGTGAGTCCAAGCATACCCCAAAATAAAAAACCACTAAAGGCATGACAGTGCAGTTATGTTGGGTCACGGGCTAGAATGGAACTAATCCATCGTGATGTCTTATTTAAGAGGAACGTATGGGCGATAACGCATTAAAATGGACCTGAAGTAGGAACCAAATGCCTGTCAAAGAGCATAGTTAGTTACCCCCAAGTTAAATGGGATCTCAGGCGAGAAGAGGGATACGTATTGGGCGGGTTGATGATTTCACGGAGGTAGGTAGATTAAGAGACAAACTATTGGAAGGGGATAGTCATCTGGACGAGGAAGATTTATGACTGAATGGGGTATGTACCGCAAGTGAATTGGAATGTACTCATGTTGAGCTAGAATATGAGCTTAGGATAAGGATATTCATGTTGGAAAAGAGTCATGTGGATTAATGAGTTAGTGTATTATGTACTATGTGAGTATGTATGGACCTGCTTATATGCATGGGTATAAGGATTTAATGTTGATTAAACATGATATGTACTATGTACTTTATACATATACTGTACTGTACCATTAATTAATGTGGTCAGTGCATTAATGCACGAATTACATAGGCATAGATGATGGTGTGAAAGAATTGCAATAGGCACATAAGTGTCAAATTGATGGGGAACTGGTCGATTATAGCATCAGGGAGTAGTTTAGAGTAAGAATATCAGCTTTGGGAGTTGAAGGCGGAATTTGTGTTTCTTCCCTGAGGAGTGTCCTAGGAAGCGTTGGGGCTTCATTTTTGGTTTACAAGACCAAAGTAATGGGTTATACTACTAGGGCTCTTCATTTAAGGAGTTTATTCTCGAGCATACTGATGCTAGGGAGAGCAAAGAGAATAATTACAAAATAGAGGATCGATGCTAATTGGCCAATAATGATGAAAGGATATTCGACGGGTTGGCCTCCAATTCAAGTTAATGTAAAGAGATCTGCTACTAAGATTCAGAATAAGCATTGGCTTAGTGGTCGGAACATTATACTACGTTGTTTGGATACGTGAAGAATGGGGAGTAATATAAGGATAAGAATGGAGAAAATTAAAGCTAGTACACCTCCTAGTTTGTTTGGGATTGATCGTAAGATAGCGTATGCGAATAGGAAGTATCATTCAGGTTTGATATGGGGAGGAGTATTGAGGGGGTTAGCAGGGGTATAATTGTCGGGGTCACCTAGAAGGTCTGGGGAAAATAGGACTAGTGTTATAAATAATAGTAGTAGAAGAAGCATGCCTAATGCGTCTTTAATTGTGTAGTAGGGGTGAAATGGGATTTTATCAGAGTCAGAAATAAGGCCGGATGGGTTGTTAGATCCTGTTTCGTGGAGAAATAATAAGTGGACTATGGCTAAGGCTGCAACGATAAAAGGTAGGATAAAGTGAAAGGCGAAGAATCGTGTTAGAGTTGCTTTGTCGACTGAGAACCCACCTCAGATTCATTCTACAAGGGTGGTGCCAATATAGGGGATAGCAGATAGAAGGTTGGTAATAACTGTTGCACCTCAGAATGATATTTGTCCTCAGGGTAAGACATATCCTATGAAGGCAGTTGCCATTACTGTAAAGAGTAGAATGACTCCGATATTTCAAGTTTCGAAATAAGTATAGGAGCCATAGTAAAGCCCTCGGCCTACGTGAAGGAATAAACAGATAAAAAAGAGGGAGGCGCCGTTAGCGTGTATGTATCGGATTAGTCAGCCATAGTTTACATCTCGACAGATGTGTGTTACGGAGGAGAAAGCTGTTGCTGTATCAGAGGTGTAGTGTATCGCTAGAAATAGACCAGTTAGGATTTGAATTAAAAGGCAGAGTCCGAGGAGGGAGCCAAAGTTTCATCAGGCTGAAATGTTTGAGGGAGCAGGTAGGTCAATAAAAGAGTGGTTGACAATTTTAAGTAATGGGTGGGATTTGCGGATGTTTGTCATTATAGGTTTTTATAGTTGAATTACAACGATGATTTTTCATGTCATTAGTCATGGTTAGACTCCATGTAAAAACGATGACATATATTACATATTTATTAAGTATACTATTTGTTCTAGGGTTTTTAGGTTTTGCTTCAAAGCCTTCTCCTATTTATGGTGGCTTAGGGTTAATTGTTAGTGGGGGTGTGGGGTGTGGGATTGTGTTATGTTATGGTGGATCGTTTTTAGGATTAATAGTGTTTTTAATTTATTTAGGGGGAATGCTAGTAGTGTTTGGTTATACTACTGCAATGGCTACGGAGGAGTATCCGGAAGCTTGAAATTCAAATGTGGTAGTTTTAGGGGTATTGTTGTTAGGGGTAGGGGTAGAGTTAATGGTTGTGCTTTTGACTATAGTATTTGATCAAGTAGAAATTGTTATTGAGTTTAAAGGTATAGAGGATTGAATGATGTTTGAGGGTGATGAGTTAGGGTTAGTACGGGAGGATTCAATGGGGGTGGCTGCTTTATATAGTTATGGTAGTTGATTGATGGTTGTTGCGGGTTGATCTTTGTTTGTTAGTATTTTCATTGTTATTGAAATTACTCGAGGAAATAGAAGATTATTATCAATGCCAGGATAGTTGAAATTAGGAATGATAGGAAATATAGTTTGATTAAGCCTTTGTGATTTGATGTTAAGGTTGAGGCAAGAGATTGTGTGTTAGCAATAAGTTTTGGTACTGCTTTTTCTATTCAGATTTGATCAAGCAGGGTTGAAGCTAGTTTTTGGCTAATTAAGAGATCAGAATAAGGGTATAAGCGGTGTGTGGTGGCGGGGAAGTATCCTAGTAGGGTTGAAAATTTGGGGGCGTATGAGTAATAGTTTAGTTTTAGATTAGTAGTGAGTTGGTTTAGTTCTATAGCGATAATAAATCCTATAATTGTGACGAAAAGGGCAGTGGTTTTTAGGTAGAGGGGCATAGTTAATAAGGGAGTATTTATAGGGGGGATATTATGTGATAGTAAAAAACCTGCAAAGATGCTTCCAATTAACAGGCGTTTAATAGAGTTTATTAGTTGTGGGTTATTTTCATTAATTGTAATGAGTGTAGGAAATCGAGGCTGTCCTATAAGGGCGAAGAAAATGATTCGTGTGCTATAGACGGCAGTGAGGGAGGTGGCGAGAAGAGTAATTATTAGGGCTCAGGCGTTGGCATTAGATGTGTTTGCGGCTTCAATGATTAAGTCTTTGGAGTAAAATCCAGTTAGAAAGGGTGTTCCGGTGAGTGCTAGGCTGCCGATTATAAGGGAAGAGGATGTAAAGGGTAGGGGTTTAAAGAGACCTCCTATTTTTCGGATGTCTTGTTCGTCGTTGAGATTATGGATAATTGACCCAGAGCACATAAATAGTATTGCTTTAAAAAAAGCGTGTGTACAGATGTGGAGGAATGCTAAGTGGGGTTGGTTAATTCCAATTGTTACTATTATTAAGCCTAGTTGGCTTGAAGTGGAGAATGCAATAATTTTTTTAATGTCATTTTGGGTAAGTGCACAAATGGCAGTAAAGAGGGTAGTAATAGCTCCTAGGCATAGGGCTAGTGTTTTGGCGAATTCATTATTTTCTATTAGGGGGTAGAATCGGATTAGAAGGAAAACTCCGGCAACTACTATAGTGCTTGAGTGAAGTAGGGCTGAGACTGGGGTAGGGCCCTCTATTGCAGAGGGTAGTCAGGGGTGAAGTCCAAATTGGGCTGATTTTCCTGTTGCTGCTAGAAGAAGGCCTATTAGGGGTAGGAGGGAAGTTTCTGTTATGAAGAGCTGTTGAAGTTCTCAGGAGTTTGAGTTAAGTATAAATCATGCTATAGCTAGTACAAAGCCAATATCTCCAATTCGATTATAGAGGATAGCTTGTAAGGCTGCTGTATTGGCGTCGGTTCGTCCATATCATCAGCCAATTAAGAGGAAAGATATAATTCCTACCCCTTCTCACCCAATGAACAACTGGAATAGATTATTTGATGTAACAAGGATTATTATTGTGATTAAAAATATTAGAAGGTATTTGAAAAAGCGATTAATGTAGGGGTCAGAGTGTATATATCATATTGAAAACTCTATGATTGATCATGTTACGAAGAGTGCTACGGGTATGAATATTAGGGAGAAATAATCTAGCTTAAAGCTTATAGTAAAATTAATAGTTTGGATGGTTATTCAATGTCAGTTAGAGATAACTAGTTCGTAGTTAGAGTTAATGAATATAAATGAAGGAAAGATACAGAATGCTAGGGCGCATATAATGGATGTTTTTACATAGTTTGGGTAAGTGGGTAGGTTGAATGAATTAGTGAAGCTAAGAAAGATAGGGAAGAGTAAAATGATAAGTGATATAAGAGTTAAGGAGGAGAATAGGTTTATTACTTTTATTTGGAGTTGCACCAATTTTTTGGCTCCTAAGGCCAATGGATTACTTCTATCCTATAAAAGTTAAGAAAGCCACGGGCTTAGGCGTGGAGGCATGAATTAGCAGTTCTTGCATTCTTTCTTGGTAAATAAGAAGATATAATCTTCTATTATTAGATTCACAATCTAATGTTTTGTTTAAACTATATTTACAATAGGGTTGACCTAGGATGATCTTAGGATTGATAGATAGAAGGATCAGGGGGAGGATGTGAAAGAATATAAGAGTGTTTTCTCGTGTGTGGGTTGGATAGATATTAGTTAGGTGGTAGGTGAATTTACCGCGTTGTGTAATAATGAGTATGTAGAGTGAATATATGGCTGTAATTAGTATATTTAGTCCTGTTAATATGATTGTAATACTTGATCATGAAAAAGATGAGATAATAATAAATAGTTCTCCAATTAAATTGATAGAGGGAGGAAGAGCCAGGTTTGTCAGGCTAGCTAAAACTCATCAAGTTGCTATTAAAGGAAGGGTGGATTGTAAGCCTCGGGCTAAAATTATGGTTCGACTATGAATTCGTTCGTAGTTAGAGTTAGCGAGACAGAATAATATTGATGACGTAAGTCCATGGGCCACTATTAATGCTGTTGCTCCTATAAAGCTTCATGGAGTTTGAACTATAATGGCTACAATTACTAGTGCTATATGACTGACAGATGAATAGGCAATTAGAGATTTTAGGTCTGTCTGTCGTAAGCAGATAGAGCTAGTTATGATTATTCCTCACAAGGATAATAGGATAAAGGGGTAGGCTATAATATTTGTAATAGGATCTAGTATGGTTGTAATTCGCATTATGCCATAACCTCCTAGTTTAAGTAAAATAGCTGCTAGAACCATGGATCCTGCAATTGGAGCTTCTACATGAGCTTTAGGGAGTCAGAGGTGAAGGCCGTAGAGGGGTATTTTTACTATAAAGGCTATGATACATGCTAATCATGTTATGTTATTGGCTCAGGTGAGTGTAAGGGTGTTAGATTTGTACAGAGATAAAATAAAGTTTAATGATCCTGTTGATTTTTGAATGTAAATTAATACTACGAGCAGGGGTAGAGACCCGACAAGAGTGTAAAATAAGAAGTATAGTCCTGCGTTTAAGCGTTCTGTTTGATTACCTCAGCGAGTAATAATAATTAGAGTGGGAATCAAGGTGGCTTCAAATAGAATATAAAATAGGATTAGTTCTGAGGCAGAGAAAGTTATAATTAGAAAGAGTTGAAGTAGGATAAGCATGAGAATGTAGAGTTTTTTTCGCACTAAGGGCTCTTTGCCAAGGTGATTTTGACTTGCTATAATTATTAGGGGTAATAACCATGCGGTAAGGATTAAAAGTGGTGTGGATAAAGGATCTGAAAAGAAAGTAAGGGAGAAAATTGTATTGTTATCTTCAGTTTGGGAAAGTGATAATAGAACTATTAAGCTGATAATAAAGCTGTGAGTTGATGTGTTGACTCAGATTAGGGGTTTTTTGGAGAATCATATTGTAGGGATTAAGAGGATAGTAGGTAAAATAATTTTTAGCATTGTAAGATATTGAGGTTTTGTACATAATCTATTCCGTAGGTGTTAGATACTATGACTAGGAGGGCCAAGCCTACGGCTGCTTCACAGGCTGCGAATACAAGAAGAATAACAGGCAGTGTAAATGATAATATGAAGTGGGAATTTAAAGTGGCGAGGGTAATTATGATAAATATAGATAGTATTATACCTTCTAGACATAGTAGAGAAGATATAAGATGGGATCGGTAGATAAATATTCCTAATAGGGATGTGAAGTAGGCTAAGAATAGATTTAGAGTAATAATAGGCATTTAGTAATTATGATAGATCATAATCTAGTGAGTCGAAATCACTTGTTTTAATTTAAACTAATTACCATATTCAACTCATTCAAGGCCTTTTTGAATTCATTCGTAGGCTAAGCCTAGGGTGAGGATTAGAATTAGTAGTAGGGCTATAGTTAGTATAAGAGTGAGGTTATTAGTTTGGGATGCTCAGGGTAGGGGTAAGAGGAGGGCAATTTCTAGGTCGAATAGAAGGAAAGTAATGGCAACTAGGAAGAATTTTATGGAAAAGGGAAGTCGAGCTGATCCTATTGGATCGAAACCACATTCATACGAGCTAACTTTTTCTGAGTAGGTGTTAGTTTGGGGTAATCAAAATGCTAGTAGGACTAGGATAAGGGAGATAAAGATGTTGATAAAGAGTGTAATTAGTAGGTTTATTACTTTCCCTCAGATTTGACTGAGGCTGGGTGATTGGAAGTCAGCTGTACTAATTATACTAGGAAAGTATGATCCTCATCAATAGATTGAAACATATAGGAATAATCAAACCACATCTACGAAATGTCAGTATCAGGCTGCGGCTTCAAAGCCGAAATGGTGGTTAGAGGTAAAGTGAAAATTTAGTTGGCGTATTAAGCAGACTAGTAGGAATGTAGATCCAATAATTACATGGAAACCATGGAATCCTGTTGCTATAAAAAACGTAGAGCCGTAGACACTATCAGAGATAGTAAATGATGTTTCTATGTACTCGGATGCTTGAAGGAGGGTGAAGTATAGGCCAAGGGCGATTGTAATAGCCAGGGCTTGGAGTATTTGCTTGCGATTACCTTCTATTAAGCTGTGATGAGCTCAGGTGATTGAGACTCCAGAGGCGAGAAGGACAGATGTATTAAGTAGCGGAACTTCAAGTGGGTCAAGCGGATTAATTCCCATTGGGGGTCAGCATCCTCCTAGATCAGGAGTAGGTGCCAGGCTAGAGTGGTAAAATGCTCAAAAGAAGCCAGCAAAAAAGAATACTTCTGAGATGATAAATAAGATTATTCCATATCGAAGACCTTTTTGTACAATTGTTGTATGATGGCCTTGAAATGTCCCTTCACGGATAATATCTCGTCATCATTGATACATAGTTAAGATATTAGTTATTAGTCCGAGTGTAAGTAGAGAGCTAGAGTTAAAGTGGAATCATATAATTAAGCCCGAGGTTAGAAGTAGGGCAGATAACGCTCCGGTTAGGGGTCAAGGGCTGGGGTTGACTATGTGGTAAGCATGAGTTTGGTGGGTCATTAGGTATTATCGTGTAGGTATAGGCTTACAAGAAGGGTGAAAACATATGCTTGAATTAGAGCTACAGCAAATTCAAGGATTGTGAGGAGAATTAGAATGATGAATGTAATTATAGCAGTGGGTGTACTGATAGAGGTTAAAACTAATGTAGCGCCTCCAATCAAATGCATAAGTAAGTGGCCAGCTGTAATGTTGGCTGTAAGTCGGACAGCTAGGGCTATAGGTTGAATAAAAAGACTGATTGTTTCGATGACTACAAGTATTGGGATAAGGGGAATAGGGGTGCCTTGGGGTAAAAAGTGAGCTAAAGATGCTTTAGTTTTGTGTCGGAAGCCTGTGATTACAGTTCCAGCTCATAAGGGAATTGCTATGCCTAGATTTATTGATAATTGTGTGGTTGGTGTAAATGAATGTGGGAGAAGTCCTAGCAGATTGGTTGATCCAATGAATATGATTAGAGAAATTAGTATTAGAGATCATGTTCGTCCTTTTAGGCTATGTATGGTCATTATTTGTTTAAGTACAAGTTGGATAAGTCATTGTTGGAATGATACTAAACGATTGTTTACAAGTCGATTTGGAGAAGGAAATAGGATATTAGGAAATGCGATAATAAGAATAACGATAGGCAGTCCTACTAGTGTTGGGGTAATGAAAGAGGCAAATAGATTTTCGTTCATTTCTTTTCTCAAGGAGTGAAGTGGGCGATTGGTTTTATATCTTTATGAGATGGATTTAAGTAAAACGTGTGATTAGTGATTTTAGATTGGAATAAAATATATAGTGTTAAAATCATAGAGACAATAGTAACAAATCATGTGGATGTATCTAGTTGGGGCATGTCATTATGAGGAGATTTGACTCCTAATCTTTAACTTAAAAGGTTAATGCTTTATTAGCTTCATAATGAATTTATAGTATTGATGAAGATCAGTTTTCGAAGTGTTTTAGTGGGACTATTTCAAGAACAATTGGTATAAAGCTGTGATTAGAACCACAAATTTCTGAACATTGGCCGTAATATAGTCCAGGTCGGGTGGATGTTAGTGTTGCTTGATTTAATCGGCCAGGGATGGCATCGGTTTTTAGGCCGAGTGATGGAACAGCTCAAGAGTGTAGGACATCTTCGGACGAGATTAGTATGCGGATTGGTAGTTCTATAGGAAGCACAACTCGATTGTCAACTTCAAGAAGACGCAGTTCGCCAGGTTTTAACTCAGATGTAGGGATTATATAGGAGTCAAAATTTAAGTCCTCATAATCGGTATACTCATAGCTTCAGTACCATTGATGGCCTATAGTTTTTACTGTCAGCGATGGATCATTGATTTCGTCTATTATATAGAGAATTCGTAGTGAAGGTAAGGCGATTAGGATTAGAATAATAGCTGGTAGAATGGTTCAAACCGTTTCAACTTCTTGGGCATCTATTGTACTAGTGTGGGTTAATTTAGTTGTTAGTATTAGTGAAATGATGTATAAAACTAAAGAGCTAATTAAAAACACAATCATAAGGGTATGATCATGGAAATGTAATAATTCTTCTATAATAGGAGAGCTAGCGTCTTGGAAACCTAGTTCGAAAGGGTATGCCATAAAGATATAAAGGAGTTTAACCTATAAATTAACTTTGACAAAGTTATGTAATGTTTTTACTAATATCTTATGAAGAAAGTCATAGTGGTTATGGGGCTGGCTTGAAACTAGTCTTAGAGAGTTCGATTCTTTCCTTTCTTGAGTCTAGGCTTTCACATAGGTTGGCTCTTCAAATGTGTGATAAGGTGGAGGGCATCCGTGGAGTCACTCTAAATTAGTTGAAGTTAGTTCAACAGTTAGAACTTCTCGTTTAGATGCGAAGGCTTCTCAGATTATGAAAATTATAATTATTACGGCTGTTAAAGAAATGAATGAGCCCATAGATGATACTGTGTTTCATGTAGTATAGGCATCAGGGTAATCAGAGTATCGTCGAGGCATGCCTGATAAGCCTAAAAAATGTTGGGGAAAGAATGTGAGATTAACTCCTACGAATATTACGGTAAAGTGGATTTTAGCTCATGTGTCGTCAAGTGTGTAGCCTGAGAGTAGGGGGAATCAGTGTACAAATCCTCCTATAATTGCAAAAACGGCTCCTATTGATAAGACATAGTGAAAATGGGCAACTACATAATATGTATCATGTAAAACAATATCTAGGGATGAGTTAGCTAGAACAATGCCTGTGAGACCTCCTACAGTAAATAAAAAGATAAAGCCTAAAGCTCATAATATGGCAGGAGATCATTTAATGTTTCCGCCATGAAGAGTAGCCAATCAACTAAAGACTTTTACTCCTGTAGGGATAGCAATGATTATGGTTGCAGATGTAAAGTATGCTCGGGTGTCTACGTCTATCCCAACGGTAAATATGTGGTGAGCTCATACAATAAACCCAAGAAACCCGATTGACATTATAGCTCAGACTATGCCTATGTAACCAAATGGTTCTTTTTTGCCAGAGTAGTAAGTGACAATATGCGAGATAATACCAAACCCTGGAAGAATAAGGATATACACTTCAGGATGTCCGAAAAATCAGAATAGGTGTTGGTATAGGATTGGGTCCCCTCCTCCAGCTGGATCGAAGAAGGTTGTGTTTAAATTTCGGTCAGTTAGAAGTATGGTAATACCTGCTGCAAGAACTGGGAGCGAAAGAAGTAGTAGTACAGCTGTGATTAAAACTGATCAGACAAAGAGAGGGGTTTGGTATTGGGTCATAGCAGGGGGTTTTATATTGATAATTGTGGTAATAAAATTAATTGCTCCTAAGATAGAGGATACACCTGCTAAGTGAAGTGAAAAAATAGTTAAATCTACAGAAGCTCCTGCGTGTGCAAGGTTACCTGCTAGTGGTGGGTAAACGGTTCACCCGGTTCCAGCTCCTGCTTCTACTATTGATGAAGCTAAAAGTAAGAGGAATGAAGGGGGTAGAAGCCAAAAACTTATGTTATTTATTCGGGGAAATGCCATATCGGGGGCTCCAATTATCAGGGGAACTAATCAGTTCCCGAATCCACCAATTATAATTGGTATTACTATAAAGAAAATTATGACGAACGCATGTGCAGTTACAACCACATTATAAATCTGATCATCTCCTAGCAAGGCTCCTGGTTGGCCTAATTCTGCTCGAATCAATAAGCTAAGGGCTGTTCCTACTATTCCAGCTCAAGCACCAAATAAGAGGTATAATGTTCCAATATCTTTATGATTTGTTGAGAATAATCAACGGTTGATGAACATAAGTAGGTGGTAAAATGGCTGAGCAAGCATTAGACTGTAAATCTAAAGACAGAGGTTGAATCCTCTTTTTACCAAGTCCTGAGGTGAATTTTCATATTGAATTGCAAATTCAAAGGAGCAGCTTCAACTCTGCCGGGGCTTCTCCCGCCTTTTTTTCTAACGGCGGGAGAAGTAGATTGAAGCCAGTTGATTAAGGCATTTAGCTGTTAACTAAGTTTTTATAGGTTTAAATCCTATCAATCTAGGAGGAGGGCTTAGCTTAATTAAAGCAATTGAGTTGCATTCAGTTGATGCAGGATAGAGTCTTGTAGTCCTTAGGTCAGGAATTAAGTATGGATACTTACTTAGGGCTTTGAAGGCCCTTGGTCTTTATTAGCCTAAATTCCTAGTACAGAAATGATAGAGTGGGTGTGAGGGGGAGGAATATTGTTGAGATGATGGTAATGGTGGGTGTGGGGGGTGAAATTTTAGTATTTTCAAATTGTCATTTAATTTTGGTGTTATTAGGGGATGGAAATAGGGTAAGGGAGGTTGAGTAAATAAGTCGTATGTAGAAGTAAAGGTTTAGGAGGGCTAGGATGGCTATTAATGTGGGTAGAATGATGTTATTGTTGGATACAAGTTCTTTGATAATTATTCATTTTGGGGAAAATCCGGTTAAAGGAGGGAGTCCTCCAAGGGATATTAATACTATAAGGATAATTGAAACGAGTAAGGGGGATTTATTTCAGGAGTTGGATAATGAGAGGGTTGATGTTTTTTTATTATGATAAAGTAGTATAAACATGTTAGCAGTTAGTATGATGTAGACAAGTAGGTTAAGGATAGATAGTGTAGGGTTAAATGGGATGATTGCTATTATTCAACCTATGTGGGCGATTGATGAGTATGCTAGAATTTTTCGTAGCTGGGTTTGGTTTAGTCCTCCTCAACCGCCGAGTAGGATAGACATGAGAGCTATAATTATAATTAGGGTATGGTTGATAGAGGGGGCAATTTGGTATATAATGGAGATGGGGGCAATTTTTTGTCATGTAAGTAAAATAAGTCCTGATATAAGAGGGATTCCTTGAGTTACTTCTGGAACTCATAAGTGGAAGGGGGCTAGTCCTATTTTTATTGATAAGGCTATTGTTAGTATAAAGGAAGTTAGGTGATTAATAGTGTTAGAGATAGATCATTCTCCTGTGACGTAGAAATTGATGATGGCTGCTATTATGAGAATTATGGAGGCGGTTGCTTGAATGAGGAAATACTTTGAAGCGGCTTCAATTGAGCGAGGATTAGGTTTACTTACTAAGATTGGGATAATGGATAGAAGGCTTATTTCTAGTCCGATTCAGATAAGTAGCCAGTGAGAGCTAAGTAATGTGATTATAGTTCCTGAGAATAGGGTGAGATAGATAGTAGTAGAGGTTAGGATATTAATTAGTACGGGAAGGGTATAATCCAACATTTTCGGGGTATGGGCCCGATAGCTTGTTTAGCTGACCTTACTGTTGGGATTTAGTGTATTTAGGGTAGCACGAAGAATTTTGAATTCTTAAGGTTAGGTTCAAATCCTATTATTCCAGAAATAAGAGGATTTTAACCTCTATAATTTACTCTATCAAAGTAACTCTTTTATCAGACATATTTCTTAGGTTTGAGGGGGTACACATGCTATAATGATTGGTAAGGAGACATGTCATATACATAAGGCTAATGTAAGAGGGAGAAAATTCTTTCATAGTAGGTGCATAAGGTGATCGTATCGAAATCGTGGGTAGGATGCTCGAATTCATAGAAATATTGAAGTCAAAATTAGAGTTTTTAGGGCAAAGCTGAATGTAAAAGTTTCAGGTATAGGGGGATTTAGGAGTGCTCCTATAAATAGGGTAGTAGTTAGGGCATTTATTATAATAATGTTAGTATATTCCGCTATGAAGAATAGGGCGAATGGGCCTGCAGCATACTCTACATTAAATCCTGAGACAAGTTCTGACTCCCCCTCTGTTAGGTCGAAGGGGGCTCGGTTTGTTTCAGCTAGGGTGGAGATAAATCATATTATAGCTAATGGTCATGTTGGTAAGATTAGTCATATGAATTGTTGAGTTGTGATTAGGGTTGATAATGTAAATGAACCGTTTATAAGGAGTACTGATAAAAGAATGATGGCTAGGGTTACTTCATATGAAATTGTTTGGGCAACAGCTCGTAGGGCCCCGATTAAGGCGTATTTAGAGTTTGATGCTCATCCAGATCATAGAATTGCGTAGACTGCTAGACTTGATGTTGCGAGGATAAATAGGACGCCTATGTTCATGTTAATGAAAGGTTGAGGTATTGGTAGTGGGATTCATATTGTAATTGCAAGAGTTAGAGCTAGGGTGGGAGCAATGATGAAAAGGGTAGAGGAAGATGTAGAAGGTTTAAGGGGTTCTTTAATAAATAGTTTTATGGCGTCTGCGAATGGTTGAAGCAGGCCATAAGGTCCTACTACGTTAGGGCCTTTTCGTAGTTGTATGTAGCCTAGAATTTTTCGTTCAACTAGAGTTAGAAATGCTATGGCAATCATGATAGGAACAATTAAGAAAAGGAGATTAATTAGAAACATAGGTTATTAAGAAGAGGAGTTGAACCTCTGATAGTAAGGTTTTAAATCTTATGCAATTGCCGGGCTCTGCCATCTTAATAAGCCCTGTTCTAGGGTGGGTGAAGAAATGGTTTATAAAATTAAGATTATATCATTTGTTTTTCCCTAAGGCGTGAAGGTTTCATTGGCCTTATTTCTCTTGTCCTTTCGTACTGGGAGAAATATTAAATAGATAGAAACCGACCTGGATTTCTCCGGTCTGAACTCAGATCACGTAGGACTTTAATCGTTGAACAAACGAACCATTAGTAGCGGTTGCACCACTTGGATGTCCTGATCCAACATCGAGGTCGTAAACCCTACTGTCGATATGGACTCTTGGGTAGGATTGCGCTGTTATCCCTAGGGTAACTTGTTCCGTTGATCAATAAGTTTGGGTCAATTAATGAATAAATGCTTAGACTGGTCAAGTCGTGGCTAAAATCATTCGGAGGTTGTTTTATGCTCCGAGGTCACCCCAACCAAAATCTTAAGCTTAATGGAGCAGATAGGTTAGTCCCTGTTGGGAGAAAAATGGTAATGCTTAAGCTAAGTAGATTTAAGCTCCATAGGGTCTTCTCGTCTTATTATATTATTCCCGCCTCTTCACGGGAAGGTCAAGTTCACTGATTGAAAGTAAGAGACAGTTTAACCCTCGTGAAGCCATTCATTCAAGTCCCTATTTAAGGAACAAATGATTATGCTACCTTTGCACGGTCAGGATACCGCGGCCGTTGAACATATGTCACTGGGCAGGCAGTGCCTCTAATACTAGTAATGCTAGAGGTGATGTTTTTGGTAAACAGGCGGGGTTAATGTTTGCCGAGTTCCTTTTACTTTTTTTAATCTTTCCTTTTATTGCACACCAGTGTTGGGTTAACAGTTTGAATAATAAGGGTTTAAGGTTTTAAGTGTAATTATATATCTGTTAACTATCAGTGAGTTATTCGGTCTGATATAAGCTTGTGCAAGGAGAATTGTTTCTTGTTACTAATACCAACATTATTGCATCTATAAAAATATAGAGTAGTCCAGTTATGTGGTTAGGAGTTCATGGTTAAGTGTGGAATTAAGTTGGGTTGGATTGCTGGGTTAAGCTTGAACGCTTTTTTAATTGATGGCTGCTTTTAAGCCAACTATGTAGGATTTATAATTTACTCTCTAAATAAGGCTATTTCCTTTGTCTAAAGAGCTGTACCTCTTTAGAGTAACTATTAAATTTACATTAGGATTAATGGTTCTTTTAGGTAAATTTAAGGTTGAACTAAAATTCTAATCTGGACAACCAGCTATCACCAAGCTCGTTAGGCCTTTCACCTCTACTAACAAGTCATCCCACTATTTTGCTACATAGACGGGTTTATTCTTTTAATTGCTCATTAGTAGCTCGTTTGGTTTCGGGGTACTTTACTTAAATTCTTTTTGTAAAGTTTTTTCTAGTTGATTCATTATGCAAAAGGTAGAGGTATTTATCCTTGCTTTGTATTACTATTAGTTAGATCTTTCAGCTTTCCCTTACGGTACTGTCTCTATAACTCCAAAAGTTAATTTCTATCTCCTATACTTTTACAGGGTAAATGTTTTGTTTAATTAATTTTCATAGTTAAGAAGATTGATTTTTGGGTTAGGACTAGTTCAAGATATTCGTGGTAATGAAATCTTCCGGGTGTAAGCCGGGTGCTTTGTTTTGTTAAGCTATATCTTGATAATCCAAACACACTTTCCAGTATGTTTACCTTGTTACGACTTGTCTCTTCTTGCATTTGGGAAGTTATTTGTATTAGTTATGTGAGGTATTCTTGGGTGCTTGAAGAGGGTGACGGGCGGTGTGTGCGTGCTTTATTGCCCAATTCAGTTGGGCACTCTATTCCCAACTTACTACTAAATCCGCCTTGGGCTAGTCATATTTCATGACAGCTATCGTGAAGTGTTCTAGGGAATTAGAAAATGTAGCCCATTTCTTCCCACTCTATAAGCTACACCTTGACCTAACGTTTTTATGTAAAGTTATTGTGCTTACTATAGTGCCTTGTTAGGGTTTGCTGAAGATGGCGGTATATAGGCTGACGTTGCAAAGAGTGGTGAGGTTTAACGGGGTTTATCGATTATAGAACAGGCTCCTCTAGAGGGGTATAAAGCACCGCCAAGTCCTTTGAGTTTTAAGCAGTGGCTAGTAGTTCTCTGGCGAATATTCTTGTTAGTTGAATATTTCTGTTTAGGGCTAAGCATAGTGGGGTATCTAATCCCAGTTTGGGCCTTAGCTATCGTGAATTCAGGGGTTGTAAGATTACTTTCGTTTTGTATTTTTATTTTAACTAGGGCTTTTTACAGCTTAGTTAGAGCTTAATCTTATCTAGGGCAGATGCCTTAATCACGCTTTACGCCGTGCTTTATTAACTAGGGTTAATCGTATGACCGCGGTGGCTGGCACGAAATTTACCAACCCTTGAATTAGTATGACTTAGTCAAACTTTCGTTTATATCTTAATTTTAATCACTGCTGTGTCCCGTGGGGGTGTGGTGAAGCAAGGTGTTATGAGCTGCTCGAGGGAGCGTACTTGATACCCGCACCTTTTGATCCTTATGGAGGTTAAGGGCATTCTCACTGGGGCGAGGATACTTGCATGTGTAAGTCTACTAAAAATTAATAAAAAGGCTAGGACCAAACCTGTGTGTTTATGGAGTATATATACTCATCTTAGCATTTTCAGTGCTTTGCTTTAAGTTAAGCTACATTAAC